ATGCTCAATTTTCATAAGGTCTTCTTGACTGTTATTCAAAAGGTCGAATAATGTATGTATATTGGACTTTTTGAGACAATTATAGATCCTGGGAGACAATTCTGATTGGTCAATAAAAATGGATTTCCATGCTATTTCTTTTTTCTTTTTCTTTAGTTTAGCAACCCTATCGTGAAAAGTCAAATAGGGTAAAGAAACCTTGTATTGATTGTTCTCTAAATGTAAGTTTTCTTCTGCCGACTGGAGAAAGGGAATAAATAAATCAATCAAATTCCGGGAGGCTTCATGAAGTGCTTCTTTAGGAGTTAAACCTCCATTTGTCCATATTTCTAGAAAAAGGATCTCTTGTTTTTCATTTCCATTTCCATAAGAATGAATACTATGATTCGCGTTTCGAACAGGCATGAATATAGCATCTATAGGATAACTTCCGTCTTGAAAGTTATTTGGTGTTTTTATATTATATCCTCGATTCCTTTCAATCTGTAATCCAATACAAAAATCAGTTGGTTCCGTTAGGTTAGCTATATGCTGCGTATTATCAACGATTTCCACAGAAGGTGGTAAGAGGATGTCTTGAGCAGTTACATATCCAGGACCTTTGACACAAATAAGCGCGTCACGAGTTCCATATAGATTACTTCTCAATACAATTTCTTTCAAATTCATTAAAATTTCATGTACCGATTCTTGAATACCTACTATGGTAGAATATTCATGCGGGATTTTCTCAGATTTTGCGCGTGTAATACATGTTCCTTCGATTTCTCCAAGCAAAGCTCTTCGCATCGCAATGCCTATTGTGTCGGCTTGACCTTTCATAAGTGGAGACAGAATAAAGCGTCCATAATAAAGACGCTTACTGTCTGCTCTTGATTCAACACATTTCCACTGTAGTGTCCGAGTAGATACTTTTAATTTCTCTCGAACCATAGTAATATTATTTGTCAGATTTTTGAGTCATTTATTTCTCTTGAAATCTCTTCAATGTTTATTTCTACACTCGCCTTTTTTTAGGGGGTCTGCAGCCATTATGTGGCATAGGGGTTACATCCCTTACGAAACTTAAAAGTATACCACTTCGACGAATAGCGCGTAATGCTGCATCTCTTCCGAGACCCGGACCTTTTATCATGACTTCTGCTCGTTGCATACCTTGATCTGTTACTGCTCGAATAGCATTTCCTGCTGCGGTTTGAGCAGCAAAAGGTGTCCCTCTTCTTGTACCCCTGAATCCACAAGTACCGGCGGAGGACCAAGAAATAACCCGACCCCGTACATCTGTAACTGTCACAATGGTGTTGTTGAAACTTGCTTGAACATGAATAACGCCCTTTGGTATTCGCCGTGCACTTTTACGTGAACCCACACGTCCAGTCCTACGTGAACCGCTTCTTGGTATAGATTTTGCCATATTTTATCATTTCCGAAATATAAGTCAGAGATATATGGATATATCCATTTCATGTCAAAACAGATCTTTTATTTTGATTTGTTCATCGGTTCCTTTAGAGAGTCCCTTTTCGAAAGATTATCCTTGTCTTTGTTTATGTCTCGGGTTGGAACAAATTACTATAATGCGTCCCCTTCTACGGATCAGTCGGCATTTTTCACAAATTTTACGAACGGAGGCTCTTATTTTCATAATTGTTATTCCTTAACTGAATTTCGAATCTACTTTACTGATTGGAAGAAAATAAGTTTCTTGAAATTTTTGAACCGTGAATTAGATCCTCATGAAAGGAATCTTGAAAAACCACCGAACCATTCGAATCTTTGTTGTGGGGTCTATAAATTCTGCGCCCCCCCCCCGTTTGAATCATAACGACTTACTTAAACTTTGATTCTATCTCCTGGTAGTATATGTATAAAAGAGTGTCGGATCCTTTCTGAAACAGAACTTAGAATCTGACTTCATTATTTAAACGAACCCCGAACATACCATTGTGAAGTGATTCAGTAATTAAACCCTCATGAATCCATTTTTCTTCTTTTATTCCAGACAAACCCTCCTTGAAGTATGAACTTATGTAGGAAGGCGTGATATTAGACAACTTGGCTTTTTTATTCGTTTTTTTCACAAACAGGAAGTTACAGATACAATTCGGATAGCAGAAAATTTACCATATATAGCACAAAATTTCTCCGCCGATTCCTTCTATCCGAGCTGCACGGTCTGTCATTATACCCCGAGAAGTAGAGAGAATTACAATCCCCATCCCGTCTAAAATTCTAGGAATTCGTTGATAGTTAGAATAGATTCGGAGACCAGGTCGACTTATTCGTTTTAAATTTAAAAGAGTTCTATATGGTCCTTTCCTATTCCTTCTATGTCGTAGGGTTAAAACCAAAAAATATTTGTTATTTTCTACAAGTTTCCTTACGTTTTCGAGAAAACCCTCTTGTAAAAGTATTTTAACAATGTTTTGGGTCATGTTAGTAGATGCTATTCGAACCGTTCCCTTTCGATCCATGTCAGCATTTCGTATAGAAGTTATTATGTCAGCAATAGTGTCCTTACCCATGATAAACTAAAATTATTGTTGCTTCCGAATTTGGATATAATCAGCATGTTCTTTTTTTATAAAAATTATTAAAGAAAATTCTTAAAAGTATATGCGTGAGACATAATCTACTAATCTACTAATTTATCTATTTTATTTAAATACTATCACTATCTCACGGTCTCATATTATAATACCTCAGGTGCTAATGAAACTATTTTAGTAAAATTTAACTGTCTCAATTCCCGGGCGATCGCGCCAAAAACGCGGGTTCCTTTTGGATTTCCTTCTTGATCAATGACAACTGCAGCATTGTCATCATATCGTATTATTATACCGTTATCGCGTTTGAGTTCTTTACAAGTACGTACAATTACAGCTCTGATCACTTCTGATCTTTCTAGAGGCGTATTTGGTACTGCTTCTTTTATCACAGCAACAATAACATCACCAATATGAGCATATCGGCGATTACTAGCTCCTATTATTCGAATACACATCAATTCTCGTGCCCCGCTATTGTCTGCTACATTCAAATGGGTTTGAGGTTGAATCATATCATTTTTTTTTATCCGTTTTTTTAATGTAAAATAAAGCAAAGGACGAAGTAAAAAAAAAAAAAAAAAGAAAGAAAACCCTGCAATTGTTTTTTTATACACAAGACTTCTTTCCTTTGGTTCTACATTTCTATCCAGAAATAATGAATTGAGTTCTTATAGGCATTTTGGACGCCGCTATTGAAATAGCCTTTCGAGCTATATTTTCGGCTACTCCACCCATTTCATAAAGTATTCTACCCGGTTTAACAACAGCTACCCAATATTCTGGGGATCCTTTCCCTGAACCCATACGGGTTTCCGTGGGTCTTACTGTAACTGGTTTGTCTGGAAATATACGTACCCATATTTTTCCGCCACGGCGTACATTTCGTGTCATTGCTCGGCGCCCTGCTTCGATTTGTCTAGCTGTAATCCAAGCGGGTTCAAGTGCTTGAAGAGCATATCTACCGAAACAAATATGATTACCTCGATAAGATATTCCTTTCATTCTTCCTCTATGTTGTTTACGGAATCTTGTTCTTTTTGGGTTATAGTTGATGGTTCTTTTTCAATTCCATCTCTACTACAGAACTGGACATGAGAGTTTCTTCTCATCCAGCTCCTCGCGAATGAAACGACTAAAACGGATTTTATGAAGATATACATGTGTTTAATGAATAATATGCTGAATCATAGGATTCTTTGAAATTGCATCTAATTAATCAATTCGTTAATCTATTCGAAATTTGTCTAGCGTGTTTAGATATTATTTAATTAAACATGTATTCTATTTCTAGATAATGTCAATGTCTTTTTTTATAACGTTATCGTTATAAAAACATCTTTCTTTTGTTTTTCCTTTTATCATATGGGATCGACAAAAATGTATCAATCTAATAAAAAAAAACTTTCGCGGGCGAATATTTACTCTTTCCATATCTATTTTAGTTATAGGGTTCGTTCATGACCTCTCAAAATAAAAGAATAAAAGAGGGGGTCCCTGGTTTGTTCCGCCATCCCACCCAATGAATCATTAAGATTCATTTTCAATAGAATCTTCTGCATTCACGGGTTATATCGTTCCCATTGCTTCTCGATTAATGGTTAGGTCTGAATTTTCCGGCGGAGTCCTTTTTTCTTAAGTCAATTTTCTCAGTCTTTATTGGCTCGAGGCTCTTGATTTTTTTGTTCTATAAGCGGATTCATCTAATTATGCATGAATCATTATTGAATTTATGCTTTATTACACTGCGTTTTATGAGATGACTCATCGACCTTACATATTGGAATCATATATCATTGATATTTCCGTTCTCTCTTTCTCTCATCCTTCCACTTATCCGCATACTTTTTTTCTATTTTGCTTTCCGACTTAGAACTTCACAACTCATAATCCGATTGGTTTTTTTATCTTTATGCAAAAAAAGATTTCAGTTGCTACAACGATATGTCCAATATATTATATCTTTATCTTGACTGGTTCTTTGGATCCAGATAATGCGAAGCAATGAGTTGGTTATTAGTGCTATAGTTATTAGTTCATACTCTGGGCCCTGGTCCGTTTTTTGAATCCTAGCCCTAAAAAAACCAACGAGTCACACACTAAGCATAGCAATTATATAAAATGATCAATCGAATTTTTATTGAACCCTCTAGAATTGCAGAATTGCTCTTTTTTTTTGTTTTGCTTGAACATAAAAAGAATAAAAGGGTTTTTCTTTTTTTGTCCATTACTTGGTATAATGTAAAAACACGTAAAGTCTTATTATTCTTCGTCTACAAATATCCAAATTTTGATTCCTAATACCCCGTATATAGTTCGAACTGTATAGGAACAATAATCAATTTTAGCTCCAATGGTTTGTAGAGGAACCCTACCTTCTCTGATCCATTCGACGCGTGCAATTTCTTTTCCGTCGATACGTCCCGCAATTTGTACTTGAATTCCTTTTGTATT